CATAATAACATAAAGGGAATCACGCTCTGTAGGATTTGAACCTACGACATCGGGTTTTGGAGACCCGCGTTCTACCGAACTGAACTAAGAGCGCTTTTTTATGACAGGAGATACGATTGTAAAGAAAAGGATTTTCTCATTTTTGTACCCCCAATGCGTCTTGTATACATTGGTATGCAAAAATGAAAGATTATGTCCAATTTTATTTAATTGATCTCACTCAGATCCCAGTCAATTAATCCCTTGTTACCGCCCATAGGAGAAGTAATAGGTAGGGATGACAGGATTTGAACCCGTGACATTTTGTACCCAAAACAAACGCGCTACCAAGCTGCGCTACATCCCTTTTCAAAAATTTTTGTACAGTGTCATTGTACAAAATCCATGTCTTGTTTTCCACATCGTTATTTTTTCCTCGATTCATATACAATTTTCTTGTCATTTCTTCTTTTTGGTTTCATATAATAAAAGAATTATATACATCTGAAACCTAACGTATAAAAAAGATGACTATTTTGCTTAGGAAGAAGAGGGTCTCTTTTTCTTTTTTAGGGACAGGGGTAGGAAAATCTTTGTTCATTGTACATATCCATTTTTGTTAGGAATTCCGTACAAAAAAATACAAATGATCTTGAACTACAGCATCTGACCATATATGTATTACAATAAAGAAGGAGGATTTTCAATGCGAGATATAAAAACATATCTTTCCACAGCGCCTGTGCTAACTACTCTATGGTTTGGGTCTTTAGCGGGTCTATTGATAGAAATTAATCGTTTATTCCCAGATGCTTTGTCATTCCCTTTTTTCTAGTTATTAATATAATATGCGAAAAAAATGAAGAAAATTTGAGATACAATTCTACGTGACGTGACTAAAACTTAGTCCCCCCCTTTTTCAGTTCTTTAGGATAGGAAGGAAAGAGAAAGAAAAAGTATATTGAACCTCAGCAAAAATCCGGTGGATCTAAGATCCCATTTTGGAGAACAGAAATAGAAAGGGGGTCCAGTCTAAGGTAAAAAAAAAGCTCCACGAAATCATAGCATAAAAAAAAGATACTTAAATGAAATACTGGGATTAGGATAGGAATAATTGATAGTTAGAAAAAAATTGTATTACTTACATTATTACTATATATATAATAATATTCTATTAATATTAATTAGAATTACAACAAAATATTTAGAAATGGAATTTCTAATTAGTAACTTCTATTGATATTGATTTTTTTTCTTTTTTGTTCTTTTCGTCTTCTTAGGTTCGGGTCGAAAACAGAAGAGTTAAGTTGATCAAACAAAAATGCAAAGGGGGTTCATGGCTAAGGGTAAAGATATCCGAGTTAGAGTTATTTTGGAATGTACCAGTTGTGTCCAAAATGGTGTCAATAAAGAATCGCCAGGCATTTCTAGATATATTACTCAAAAGAATCGGCACAATACACCCAGTCGATTAGACTTGAGAAAATTTTGTCGATATTGTCACAAGCATACGATTCATGGGGAAATAAAGAAATAAATCGAACGTGTGTTTGATCTTTCAAAGGGGCAGGAAAAGGAAGAACTTAACATATCTTAACATAAACATATATATATATAATATAATAATATACAAATAATATACAAATAAAAATATAGAATATACAAAAAAACCTATTTCGGTCGGATCTGAAATGAATAAAGAAATAGAATTTTAGAGATAAGGAATAAACCATGGATAAATCCAAGCAACCTTTTCGTAAATCCAAGCGATCTTTTCGTAGGCGTTTTCCCCCAATTGAATCGGGGGATCGAATTGATTATAGAAACATGAGTTTAATTAGTCGATTTATTAGTGAACAAGGAAAAATATTATCTAGACGGGTGAATAGATTGACCTTGAAACAACAACGATTAATTACTATTGCTATAAAACAAGCTCGTATTTTATCTTTGTTACCTTTTCTTAATAATGAAAAACAGTTTGAGAGAGCCGAGTCAATCCCTAGAACTACCGGTCCTAGAACCAGAAATAAATAGATATACTCTTCCATTGATTCAAAACTTCAATCGGAATTCAAGCTCAGATTGATGTTTTGTTCGAAAAGCCTCAAATCCAGATTTTATTGTTGTGTTATAAGAAACAACAAATAGGGAAAGAATAAATCTTTTTTTTTTTGAAAGATGTTCGTTCATTTCTACTACTTATCTTATCTTAATTTTTTTTATTCTATCTTCCCGGAGTACATTCTCCGGGGAATGCAATTCTGTTTCAATCATTCCTATATATGACTTTAGAATGTCTTTTCTTTCATAATTTTATTGGAAATCGTGTAAAGACAATTCTTATTTGATATAGCTATTTGCGCAAGTATTTTACGATTAAGAAGTAATTGCTTCTTGTACAGATTGTGTATTAATTTACTATAACTATAGAATACCCCTTTCTCACGAGCCGCTGCATTTATCCGAGCGATCCACAAACGACGAAAGTCCCTCTTTTGCCTGCCCCTATCTCGATGAGCGGAAACCAAAGCTCTCATTTTCTGTTGAGTAATGGTTCGAGTAAGTCTTGAATGCGCTCCTATAAAGGTTGATGCAAATAAACGAATTTTTGTTCGACGTCTCCGAGCTATATATCCTCGTCTAACTCTGGTCATTGAATCAAATTACACTTTAATGAATGAATAACTAATTGATTTCTCTTCTTTCAGTCATCCTTTTATTCCCCGGTTGATTAATAACAAAACGGATTATTCCGATATATAAAATATAAATTCCAATGGCTTTTGCTACTATGACCTTCCCAACCACGATTTTTAATCCTTTCAGGTAAAATACCTAGAAATAAGAAATTCTAACGATATTCAAAAAATAAAAGCAAAAAATAGTGGGTTCCGTCGTTTCTATGGTTATTTCATAAACGGCGAGGTCCTCTCTATACACCGGAGCCTCTTCTTTCATTTAATCAAATGGTATTGTAAACTTGTATAGTTCACTCTCTTTGGCTCTACCAATCAATTATACAGTAATAGATCTTTTCACAAAAAAAGCTATCCATACAGTGACGGCATTTAATTATGAAAGTTGGCTAGGTAGCTGACCTTGTTAGTCCGTTCTTTCAAGAAAGGGAACATAACCTTTTTGCTTCTTGTAGTACTATTTCCTCCGCTTAATGGATAACTATTTGCTACCAATGGGGAATTGCTTTTCATCTCAAATTGAGGTGATTGGATTTGCACCAATGGAAACCATAAATTTCATACACAAAAAATATAGGTATATGATAGATCCTCATTTTTAGATAGTAAAAATGGCTTTTTCCACTCTATCTATCCTATTGGTGATTGGTACTGGAAAAATGGTTTCGTTTGTTCGAACTCATGATCTAAACGAGTCGCACATACACCCTAGTACATGTTCCCCGACGCTGAGGACATCCTCGAAGTGCGGGGGATTTCGTGATTTTTCTTATTGGCTGTCTTGTGTTTCTAATAAGTTGTTTAATTGTCGGCATATCATACATATATATAATAAAATAGGTTGGTTTAGATCGATCTTAACCTGATGATTGATGATTATGAATTATTTCCATTCAATATCAAATCACGAAAAATTCGAATTCTGATTTGAAACGGAATCATGTATTTACACGAAATCTCCAGTATTTTCATTTTCGACCGCTACAAGATCAACAATACCATGAGCTTGGGCTTCTGTTGCTGACATAAAAACATCCCTTTCCATGTCTTCGGATATAACCCATAAAGGGTTGCCCGTTCTTTGTACATAAACCTTTGTGAGGGTTTCGCGAAGTTTCAGTAGTTCTTCCGCTTCCAGGATAAATTCCCCTGCTTGCGCCTCATAAAAAGAACTAGCAGGTTGGTGAATCATGACCCTGATAATATTGATATAACATCATGCATGAACGGTTCTTCTATCTTGCAGGATTGGGCTAAAGTAAGGGATAAAAAAACAAGAAGAAAAAAAAAAACAAATAGAATGGAACAGCCGTACAGGCATCTTTTGTACATTGCATACGGCTCTGCAATGGCATTTCTTCCTCCCTTCTCTTCAATTTCTATTCTATCGAAGAAAAAAATGGAATCCATCCGATCCAGATCGTTGAATGATCCATTTACCACCCTTCCTTTCGTATTGTAGGAGTCAAAAAATACTATGATGGTTCTGTTGCTTTCTATATTTATCTCGTCTGTGATTTAGCAATCCCAAAGTTTCTTTTTTTTTTTTCATTTTCGTACTCTTTCTTTCGTAACGTAAATATCATAAAGAGACTTCTGGTGTGGAAGAAAAATGGTTTGTGACGCTGAAATGTACTCCTGACACATAAGATCAAATCGGAATAACCTTTGTTTCATACTACTATCTCGATACAAAATCTCATGTTAGGAAAAACAATACTAGTTTGTTCATATCGAACTCGAAGTGCCATGCTATTATTACCTATTTTTCATATTATTCACATTCGATATGGCGAAGGCATAGTCTTCTTCTTTTTTTTTCAAATAAAAACTCATTGGCGCCAAGCGTGAGGGAATGCTAGACGTTTGGTAATTTCTCCTCCGACCAGAATGAAAGATCCCATTGAAGCGGCTAATCCCATGCAAATTGTATGCACATCGGGCGAAACAAATTGCATAGTATCATAAATGGCTATTCCTGGTATTACCCATCCGCCGGGGGAGTTTATAAACAAATAAAGATCCCTAGTATCATCTTCTATACTGAGATATACCATGAGACCAACAAGTTGATTTGAGATCTCACTATCAACTTCTTGGCCTAAAAAAAGTAATCTTTCTCGATAAAGTCGGTTGATTAGGACAAAATTGTATCCCTTTTGAACCGTACGCGCATCTTTGGATGCATACGGTTCAAAAAAATTGTGAAAAAAGAATCAATGTGTCGATTCCAATCCTATCTCTTTTTTTTGTAACAGATTTCCTTTTTTCTAATGAAAATAAAGGGGTTTTTTCTTCTATTTTTCAAAAAAAAAAACATAA